TCATTTCGGACAATTGAACCTTCTCAAACTGTTTCTTTTTAAGAACCAAAAATATTTGTGCCAAAATAACGGATGCCAAGAAGAACAAGAGGCCTTGGACACGTAATGGATCTTGAAGTACTATTTCCGCATCCCCCTGACCAAATCCACCCACATTAGGATTACTCGTTAATGGTTGATCAAGTTTGATGGATTCGCCTTCGGAAACAAGAAGTTCTGGTCCCGGAGGTATAATATCAATCACTTCACGCCCATCCGATGCATCCACTATGGTTATTTCGTACCCCCTTTTTTCTTTTCGTATGATTTTTGTTACTATACCTGCTGCTGTAGCATTATAAACATTATTATTACTCTTGCTCCCGTCGGGATAAATCTGACCCCTTCCCCTGTTCCCGCCTACATATATGGGATATTTTAAGAAGTGAACCTCTCTCTTAGTAGAGGGATCGGGGGAAAGAATAGGAAAAGTTATTTCACTATATTTCTGACCGGGAACTGGCCCTACCACAAGAATATTTTTTTTAGTGGGGCGATAGCTCTGAAAAGACAGATTGCCTATCTTTTCTTTAATCTCGGGCGAAATACGGTCGGGGGGGGCTAATTCAAACCCTTCCGGTAAAATAAGAACAGCCCCCACATTCAAAGCCCCCCTTTTACCATTAGCAAGAACTTGTTTCAGTTGCATATCATAAGGAATTCGAACAACTGCTTCAAATACAGTATCAGGAAGTACCGCTTGTGGAACTTCGATATCCACGGGCTTATTAGCTAAATGGCAATTGGCACATACAATACGGCCAGTTGCTTCTCGCGGATTTTCATAACCCTGCTGTGCAAAAATGGGATATGCATTTGAAATGGGTGCTCGAGTTATTATATATATCAAGAGCGATACGGAAATGGATCGAGTAATCTCTTTCTTTATCCAAGAAAAGGCATTTCTAGTTTGCATGGTCCAATCATTGATCCTGAGAATTTCTACAATAAGATTAGGTAGGTCGCTAGTATAGTTCCCTATCCATGATTATGCTATTTACTGAAATAAATATTACTGGAATATAGGAAAAATCCAATAGATGGATCGAAAGAATAAGTCAAATTTTAAATATTTAGCTTATGTACAAAGTAAAAAACATTAGAATAGGATCGGTGGATCATTCATTTTTTCAGTCATTCATTGAATGATAAATCACTACAAGTGACGGAGATACGCGATTTAAATAACGGAAGATCAAATATTTTAAAATTGTATCTAGAATGACTGGAAAAGTGGAAACAAGACCGGATATAATTTGATCATTATGAGCAAATCCAAAATCTTTATAGACAGAACCAATCATTAGTTCCCAACCATGGGGCGAATGGAATCCTATACATAAATCAGTTAATAAAAGAATCGAAAAAGCTTTTATTGTGTCACTTAAGTTATATAGGAATTCTTGAACCCAAGAGTTCAAAATAATAAGCTCTGCATTACCTAGAATAGAATAACCGCTTAGAATAACGAAACAGATTATATTTGTCGATAAGTGCAAAATCATATGGATATGATCCTCATTGTGCGTCTTGATCAATTGGATCGTTTCTTTGTAGATTCCGATACGAAGTTTTTGTAGACGTGTTTCCGGGTATTCCTTTATCATTTCATCCAAGAGGAAGAGTTCCTCTAATTCTATGAAATCTTTTAGAATACTCTTTTCTTGAATATCATTCAAAAAGATTTCGGATTGACTAGTATTCCACCAATTAGTAACCCAAGATTCCAGACTTTTTTTAAATGAGAAAGAGATCCACCAGGGCAAAAAGACTATAGATGTAAGATATAGAAGGGGAATAAATGTTCTCTTTTTTGCCATTTTCGTCTTTAATGAACTCACCTTCACATCATTCGTCGACTCTATATGATAATAATATTTCCATCAAGCATAAGTTCTATTACAAGTCATAGAGCCTATAAATATATTAAATAAATATATTATAAAATATATTGAATATATTCCCCGTTTTTTTTTTTTTATTTTTTATTTACAATTCGGGAGTTAGTCTTTTGAATTTAGAAGGAATACAGAAATAGAATAAGAAAGAGAAAGAGTACACCTAAAATTCGAATGAAGAAAAAAGGATCTAGTTTCCAAATATATCAATTGCTAAAATTTGAAGCACTCCTTTCGGTGAATGCACGAAAAAGCCACTTCCAGTAATGAATATTATTCGGATTTCTAAACGAAAGAACGCCACCCTTTCTATCAATCTATCAACTTTCTATCAATCTATCAATATAAAAATCTAAAATATTCAAAAAAAAGATCAATTCTTTATTCCGAAAATGTTTTGATATATAAGAGGAATCCTTTCCTTTTTTTTTTTTTTGTTACTCATTCCCGAATTGGGTTGAGTGGATTTATATACGCATAAAAAAAAAAAAAAAAAACAGCTTTTGCAGACAAAAAATGTTTAGTTTGATGGCTCGTCCGTGTACATATGCTTTTGCTAGAATAGGCATTCTGAATAAACTTCAGTTAAGTTATGCTATAGAAAAGAGATTCCAGAATTCTTTTTTCCGTTTTTTTTTAATAAAGCATTCATTCTTCAGTTCATTTTTTCAAAATACTTCCATTGGTACACGCAAGAAATAGGCCAATTCGGCAGCTTTTTGTTGAATTTCTCGTGGAGTCAAATTCTCATCAGTACGCGTCAAGGGAATGGCCCCCTGTCCTCTGATTTCCATATAAAGTACACGACGAGTATAAATACCTTCTTTTACTTCTATTCTGATGGACTGAATGTCTTTCATAAGGAATCGGAGGAAAATGCGACGATTTTTTCCAGGAAATCCCCAACGAAAGATACACACTATCCCCTCTTTTCTATCGAATCGATCATAACCACTACCCACATTCAACGAAATTGTGCACCACAAATAGGAGCTAATAAAGAGACCCGCGATCCCATAGAAAGACATCACAATCCCTTGTGGAAAAAAAATGATTTGCTGAGACGGAAATAAAGATATCAAATTCCTACCAAGATAACTGGAAGTTCCAACCAATAAGAAACCTAATGAACCTAAAAAAAGGATAAAGGCCCAGCATAAATTACTTGTTTTTCGAGATCCCGCTATAAGTTCTAGCCATATATGTTCAGATCGCCAACTCATACCAGATCCAGTTGCGTTTTATTGGAATTGGGAGAATAACCCCAATGAATTTGACTTTATTCTTTTTTTCCGAAGTAACTCTCATCAACTAGCACTATTCTATTCTGATGTGAACTTTTAGGAATAATTCATCGAATTACTTATAGACCTAAAATAAAAAAATAGATCGAATTTGCCCCTACTGTATCTAAAAAATCTTGTTTTTTTGAACATGAAGAAATAAAGAAGCCATTGCAATTGCCGGAAATACTAGGCCCACTAAAGGCACAAAAATAGAGGGTAAGTTGCTGAGAGTTGTCATAGGGAGGGTACCTCGATTTAATATTTGTACCTGTTATTAATTTTTATATTATATTAATGTTATATTAATATTTTTACCTGTTATTGTTATAAAACATAAAGATATTCTTTTTTATAATCATTAGAATTCGTCTATAAATAATTCGACTAAGTATATCTAAGTGAGTATAAATTAAAGAATTATATAATATTCTAGAATATAATAATAATATAATAAGTACTGAGTATAGATGAATATATATTGAGTTATAGTTATATTGAGTATATATTATATATAATAAGTACAAGGAATGTAGAACTAAATAAATGGACTTATTGATCTTTATATTTTTACATGAGATATATGTAGTATGATAATTTATTTTTGATTATTCTTACTATTTTTCTTTTATTATCTTATTACTCTTGTCTTAGAATTGAGATTTATTAATTATTTAATTATTTTTTTTTAGGCTCTACTTGATTTAGAATTTGGAGTCAAAGGAAAGAAAGCATGGAGTTGAAATAACTCACTCAGCACGCCCTTTAAAAGATTTCGCGGTACGATTAGATCGAATAAGCCCTTTTGGAATAAATATTCAGCTGCTTGTGAACCTTCAGGTACTGTCTTATTCAATGTTTGTTCAATTACTCTTTTACCAGCAAATGCAATATAGGCATTGGGTTCAACAATAATGATATCCCCCAACATACCAAAACTAGCTGTCACCCCACCCGTAGTAGGAGATGTAAGGATCGATACATAGAATAACTTTTTATTTGATTGATAATCATATAAAGCGGAAGATATTTTAGCCATTTGCATCAAGCTCAAACTTCCTTCTTGCATGCGTGCTCCTCCGGAAGCACACACTAGAATAAGAGGTAAAAATTGATTGGTAGCATATTCGATCAAACGTGTGATTTTCTCGCCTACTACAGATCCCATACTACCCCCCATAAACTGAAAATCCATAACCCCAATTGCTACGGGAATACCGTTTAGTTGACCTGTGCCTGTTTGAACAGCCTCGGTTAATCCTGTATTTCTTTGATAATAATCAATACGATCTTTATAAGGTTCCTCCTCGGAATGAAATTCAATGGGATCCAGAGAGACCATGTCTTCATACATAGGATTCCAAGTACCGGGATCAATCGAAAGGTCGATTCTATCTGAACTGCTCATTTTCAAATGATATTCACAGTGTTCGCAAATATTCATTCTTGATTTCAAAAATTTCTTATAATTTAATCCATAACAATTTTCGCATTGAACCCACAAATGCCTGTATTTTTGAGTTTCATCTAGATCATTAGAACTCTCTCTTAGAGTTAAATCATTATCATTCGTATCAGTCGTGCTAGTTATTATACTGGAACTATCGCTTTCACTACTATTTCTGCCTTGACCACTAATGTAACTATAAATGTAACTGTCATTGTATTTATCACTTAAAAAATAACTATCAATACCGATTTCAGAACGAAGATAACTGTCAATGTAACTATTAATGTGATTATTCCAACTATCTTTAGTATCGTACATGTAACGATCATA